TCTCAAAAAAAAAAATGCAGTGTTTTCCTGAAAAAAAAAAGTAATTTTAACGAATTTCTTTGGAATAAGATTCTGGTTCCTTCGTAATCAAAATTTTCTTGTTATATCCACAATTAGGTATTGTGGAAGACCTAATAAAGTCTTTCTTCACCGGAAGGTCAGAACAGAACGAGGGAAATAAATTGATCAAAATTTAATGCCATTCATTGCTATGGTTATTCAATATATAAAATTTCCATTTTTGAATCGAGGGTTTATAATATAAGACTTATCTGATCTTATCAATTTTTAGAATCTTTTTTTTTATCAAAAAAATAATGAATTTAGGAGAATATTAAAGATTTCATCGAAAACTTACAGCAGCTTGCCAAACGAAGGCTAAGAGAAAAAAGAGTACAGGTATAATGGGCATAACGTCTACGAGTGGATTGAAAAAGGCATAAGCCTCTGGCAATTTGGCGAAGAAAAAACTACTCGAACAAGGGGTAGGATTAAGACAGATACAGATGAAACTAAAGATATTAAGCATAACAAACATTTCGTTCTTGTGGATTAGATAATTTTATTTTGATTGAGTTACTTTATTTTATATAATATAAAATTTATATAAAAAAATATAAGGTAAAAAAAAAAAAAAAGGATTTTTTGGCATGCCTTTTTTTTTCTTTGATTGAACTCTCCCAAATCAAAAATCCCTCTTTCAATTCTCATTCAAATGAGAATACAAAGACTTATACTTTCATACAATATCTTAATTGAATTCCATATAATGATCAATTCATTTTTTGATTCTATATCTACATGTATAGAATTCTAGCAATAACCTATCACATAGGTATTTGGGCTAGAATTAACGAATAACCAATACTTAATATAATTATATAATTATATTCATATTATATTCGCTAATTATATTCATATTATATTCGCTAATATAATATTAGTGTTTATTAGTGTCGAATAGAAATCAAAATGGGGCGTGGCCAAGCGGTAAGGCAACGGGTTTTGGTCCCGTTACTCGGAGGTTCGAATCCTTCCGTCCCAGATCGTTTCTACCAGAAACGGGCAAATTAGATTACAATGTATCCAACATTAAACGGAAAATTGTTAATGTTAAATTAAATAGAACGAACAATCTGTCGTTCTGAATTCTTAATTCTTAAGAATGATTCTTAAGAATTTATTTAGTTTCTTACAAACATAATCAAGTGTCAAATGCGGTTGGAAATACATATTTTTATTTTTTTTTTTTTTTTACTTAATTTTTAAATCTTTGATACTCGAAGAAGTGTGAGAAATCGATACTATCGAGAAACTTCCAACTCGTGGATCATTGGAATAGTTTATTTGATTCAAAATTTATTTTATTTCAGGATTGGGAATCCATTAAAGGCCTTTCTTTGAGATTTATAATTTATTTATTCGAGAAAAATGAGATCCTTGCTGAGCCTTCTCCGAAAATACTTAATCTATCTATAGTACTCATTTATCTATAGATATAGATAAATAGGTACTATAGATAGATAATATAGACTATAATGGACTATACTCTCGTACCGGCTATAGGCTATATATATATATAATTATATATATTATATATAATATATATATATTATATATAATATATATAATACCCAGATATACCGGTTGAGCCAATGACTATTCATGATTTCATATTGAATCAATTCCATATCGGTTCGAAATTAAATTAGAGAAATTTTATGGTAAAACTTCGTTTGAAACGATGTGGTAGAAAGCAACGTGCGACTTGAAGGACATGATCGACTGTGGATTCTTACATCCACCATTTTCTATAAGAATGAAGATGCTCTTGGCTCGACATATTTTGTTCTGTTCTACTAGGAACCTAATTTGTGTTGGGTTCTAATCTAAATAGTACATGATGAAGCTCGAGCAGAAAGTATTGATTCATTTCATTTAGTGGGGGGAAGAATCTAGGGTTAGTGACAATCAAAACCAATAAGTTGAACCAACTTTGTAAGTATATCCTCCATATATAAATAATCCATATATAAATCGAAATAAGGTTAAAATTCAAACAAGTTTGAAATAAAGTAAGATTTGTCGGAATTGGTAAAACTATTTCGATCAACAAAAGTGTATTACAGGGGAATCAATTGTTCGTATTTTTTTTCCATAGTAAGAAAAAACAAACAAAAGGTATGTTGCTGCCGTTTTGAAAGGAGTAAGGATCACCGAAGTAATGTCTAAACCCAATGATTTCACAAAGCAAGGATAAAGGATTCCGGAACAAGGAAAGATTATTTTCAATTGTCTCGACAATTGGATCAAAATGCGGAATAAACATAAATTTCGAGGCGAGACAAACAAAAGAGGTTAGAGACGACTCAATAAAATAAATGTCTAAAGATTTCCCTTCAAACTCTTTCAGAATTATTCGACTTGAGTTATGAGTACGAATGAGATCTCTTTTTCTTACGTAAGGAAGAAGAAAAAGCCACTTAAATCATAGTCTAATTCATGATTTTATGGATCCATTTGCTATTATATACAGAAATGAGAATCATTTTTTCTCGAGCCGTATGAGGAGAAAACCTCCTATACGTTTCTAGGGGGGGGCATTGTTTATTTATATCTATCCCAATGAGCCATCTATCGAATCGTTGCAATTGATGTTCGATCCCGAAGAGACGGAAGAGATCTTCGAAAAGTGGGTTTTTACGATCCGATAAAGAATCAAACCTATTCAAATGTCCCCGCTATTCTATATTTCCTTGAAAATGGCGCTCAACCCACAGTCACTGTTCATGATATTTTAAGGAGGGCAGAATTATTTAAAGAAGGAATCTCGAATTAATTGTTAATTTAATTATTTTATTTAATTCATTAAATTTTAAATTCATTAAATTTTTAAATTAATTAAATTAAAGTATCTAAAGAAAAAATAAAAATATTAAATAAAAAAAAAAAAAGAGGGTAACTAGCATCCATCTTTGTGTAATTATTTACACAGAATTTTATCTTTTCTTGGTCTATTTATACTTATTTAGTTTTTTCTTGTGGAATTTTAATTTACCAGCAAAGACGGGTAAATTTTGCTTATTGTACCTCTATTGATTAAATGAACTCGAGATTTTTCTCTAACCCGTCTTTTTTTCATTCAAATTTATTATTTATGTTGTGCCAATCCAACGCAAGACCTTATTTGATTTACTTAATTTGTTTTATGAGCATTCTATTCATATTGACAATGACGTATTGAACAAATATAATTCAATCATAGATAAATGGATCTGTTTATCCCTACCCCATATTATATTGATTTTTCCTTCACATCTGTCAAATGATGTGTTGACAGATTTACTGTCAGACAAGACGTATTTTATTAATTAAAATGAAAAAAAAATGGGTCAAGGTTTTGATTTTGACAAGGTCCCGCAGGACAATCCAATTAATTTTTTTCGATCGTATCTATATATTTATCCGGGTTGCTAACTCAATGGTAGAGTACTCGGCTTTTAAGTGCGACTATGATCTTTTACACATTTGGATGAAGCAACGAATTCGTCCAGACTATTGGTAGAGTCTAGAAGACCACGACTGATCCTAAAAAAAAAGGTAATGAAGGAAAAAACAGCATGTCGTAATAAAATAGAACTTTGAATTTATCCTTACAGGATTGTTTTAAGTTATAAAATATTGTTTTTATTTTTGGAAGGGGACAAAATAAATTTACATTTAATTTGGGTCTAGTGAATAAATGGATAGAGTTCTATAGCCCTAATTCCTAATTCTAGTAAAACAAAAAGCAACGAGCTTATATTCTTAATTTGAATAATTACCCGATCTAATTAGACGTTAAAAATAGATTAGTGCCCAATGCGGGGAGGGAAAGGGTTTTCCTGTGAGTGAATCATTGATTCTTATTCTTTTTTTTATAAAAAAAAAAAATCCTAATTATATTAATTTATATGTAGAAATTGTAGATGGATGTGTAGAAGAAATAGTATACTGATAAAGAGAATCTCATTTTTTCCAAAATCAAAAGAGCGATTGGGTTGCAAAAATAAAGGATTTTTTACCCTTTTGTAATTATAATTTTGTAATTATAATGAAGATAAACCGATTGTATAGTATATAAAAGGGGAAGAAAGGGATCCTGTTGATTGGACTCCAGACCTCCGGGGTATATCTTTTTTTTTTCTATTTCTATATATATTATACATAATATAATATATATACCTAATATAATATATATACCTTGATATATATACCTTGTTCGGACCATATTGCACTATGTATCATTTGATAACCCAAGAAATGCCCCCGGTGTCTCTGTTTCAAGTCGAAAAATTTAAATGGAAGAATTACAAGGATATTTCAAAAAAGATGGATCTCGGCAACAATACTTCCTATATCCGCTTCTCTTGCAGGAGTATATTTACACACTTGCTCAGGATCATGGGTTAAATGGTTCGATTTTTTACGAACCCATGGAAATTTTTGGTTCTGACAATAAATCTAGTTCAGTACTTGTAAAACGTTTAATTACTCGAATTTATCAACAAAATTATTTGATTTATTCGGTTAATAAATCTAACCAAAATCGATTCGTTGAGCACAATAATTATTTTTATTCTCATTTTTTTTATTCTCAAATGGTATCAGAAGGGTTTTCAATAATTGTAGAAATTCCATTCTCACCGCGATTAGTATCTTCTACCGAAGAAAAAGAAATACAAAAATCTCATAATTTACGATCTATTCATTCAATATTTCCCTTTTTAGAGGACAAATTATCTCATTTAAATTATGTGTCAGATATACTAATACCTTATCCCATCCATCTGGAAATTTTGGTTCAAATCCTTCAATGCCGGATTCAAGATGTTCCCTCTTTACATTTATTGCGACTCTTTCTTCATAAATATCATAATTTGAATAGATTTATGACTCTGAATAAATCTATTTACGTTTTTTCAAAAGAAAATACAAGACTATTTCGCTTCCTGTATAAT